AATTTATTATTTTGAGCAAGAACATACAAAAGAAAATGAGAAAACAAACAAAGAGAAAGAAGAGGAAAATGAACGAATAGCAATATCAGAGGCTTGGAATAGCTTTCTATTTACTCAAGCAATAAGAGGTTTAATATTAGTAACCCAATCTTTTCTTAGAAAATATGTTCTATTTCCCGTATTAATAATAGCTAAAAATATTAGTCGTATGTTATTGTTTCAATACCCCCAATGGTACGAGGATTGGAAGGAATGGAATGGAGAAATTCATGTTAAATGTACTTATAATGGTGTTCAATTATCAGAAACGGAATTTCCCAAAAACTGGTTAAGAGAGGGTATTCAAATAAAGATTCTATTTCCTTTTTGTCTGAAACCTTGGCAAAGATCTAAGGTACGATTTAATCATGGAGATCAGCAAAGGCAAAAAAAAGAGAAAAAAGATAACTTTTGTTTTTTAACAGTTTGGGGAAGAGAAGCAGAGCTACCTTTTGGGTCTCCCCGAAAACGACCTTCTTTCTTTGAACCCATTTTAAAAGAACTCGAAAAAAAAACGATAAAAGCGAAAAAGAAAATTTTACAAGTTATAAGAGTTTTCAAAGAAAGAGGAAATGGGGTTCTAAAAGTTTCAAAAAAAAAAACAAAATGGGTCATCAAAATAATTCTATTTATGGACCTAATAATGAAAGAACTTGAAAAAGTAAAACCCATATTAAAATTGAGTAGGGTTAAAATATATGAAACGACTAAAAATAAAAATGGAAGAGATTCTAATATAAATAATCAGATTCTTCGCGAATCGACAATTGCAATTCCATTCCTGAATTGCGAAAATGCAAATTATTCACTCATCGAAACAAAAATGAAAGATCTTGCTAATAAGACAATCACAATTAGGAGTCAAATAAAAGGAATCAAAAAAGACAAGAAAAAAATGGTTCTAACTTATGATGATAAAAGATCGGAATTACAGAAGGATATTTGGCAAATATTTAAAAGAAAAAATATCCGATTAATACGTAAATCGCATTATTTTATAAAATCTTTCTTTGAAAAAATATACATGAATCTATTACTATGTATCATTAAGATTCCAAGTTTTAAATCAACAAACAAAATTTTAACTAAATACATTTATAATGATAAAACAAATCAAGAAGGAATTGAAAAGACAAATCAAAAAATAATGAACTTTATTTCGACTATAAAAAAGTCGTTTTATAATATTTTTTATAATACTAATTTTAGTATTAGCAACAAAAATTCTAATATTTATTGGGACTTATCTTCTTTGTCTCAAGCATATATATTTTACAAATTCTCGCAAAATCAATTACTTACCAAATATGCTTTGAAATCTGTACTTCAATATCATAACACCTATCCTTTTCTTACAGATATAATAAAGAATTATTGTACAACACAAGGAATATTTGGTTCCAAACCAAAGCATAAGAAAATACATAAGTATAGAATGAATAAATGGAAAATGTGGTTAAGGGGTCATTATCAATATAATTTATCTCGGACTAAGTGGTCTTATTTAATGCCAAAAAAATGGCAAAATAGGGCCAACCAATATCGTATAATTCAAAAAAAAGACTCAACGAAATCGGATTTATATAAAAAAGAAAAAGACCAATTAATTCATTACATGAAAGAAAATTACTATGCAGTAAATTCATTGATGAGTCAAAAAGACAAATTGAAAAAACATTTCGGATATGATATTTTATCATATAAATATATAAATTTTGAGGATAATAAAAACTCATATATTTATGAATCAACGTTACAATTACAAGAAGTGGAAAACAAAAAAATTGCATCTAATTTCAATACACTAAAACCCGAACCATTTTATGGATTGATAAGGATAGTTATTAATAATTATCTAAAAAAAAGATTTCTCATTGATACGGACAAAAATATGGATAGACTATTTTTAAATTATAAAATTCCCCATTTCTGTATTAGAAATAATATTGATATTGAGACCCGGGCTAATACGCCTATCAACACCAAGATTCATAACACCAAGATTCATAAAAATACTAAAAATCTAAATTATCAAAAATTACAAAAAAATTCCTTTTTTGATTGGATGGGAATGAATCAAGAAAAATTCTATCGTAGCATATCAAATCTGGAACCTTGGTTTTTCCCAGAATTTGTACTACTTTTTAATGCGTATAAAATAAAACCGTGGATCATACCTACAAAATTACTTATTTTTCATTTTTATTTCTATGAAAATATTAGTAAAAGTAAAAAGATCAATGTAAAAAAAAAAAATGAACAACAAGGTCAAGGAAATCTTGTATTATATTTACGAAAACAAAATGAAAAAGATGTTAAGACAGATTATACAGGAACAGACATTAAAAAAGGTAGAAAAAAAAAACAATCTAAGAGCAAGAAAGAAGCGGAACTCAATTTCTTCTTGAAAAAATATTTTCTTTTTCAATTAAGATGGGATGATCTCTTGAATCAAAGAATGATCAATAATATAAAGGTATATTGTCTTCTACTTAGACTGATAGATCCAAAGGAAATAGCTATATCTTCAATTCAAAAAGGAGAGATGCATCTAGATGTAATGTTGATTCAGAAAGATCTAACTCTTACAGAATTGGTAAAAAGAGGCATATTTATTGTCGAACCAATTCGTCTATCTATGAAAGGGGATGGAAAAGATATTATATATCAAACCATAGGTATTTCATTGGTTGATAAGACTAAACACCAAACTGATGGAAAATACATAATAAAAAAAGAATATGTTGATAAAAAAAAATTTGATGAATCTGTTGCACAACACAGCAATATACTTATGACTAAAAACAAAAATTATTATGATTTCCTTGTTCCTGAAAATATTCTATCCCCCAGACGTCGTAGAGAATTGAGAATTTTCATTTGTTTTAATTCTCAGAATTGGAATATTATGGGTAGAAATCCAATATTCTGTAATCAAAACAACATAAACAACTGTGGACAATTTTTGAACAAGGAAAAACATCTTAATACATATACAAAGAAATTCATTAAATTCAAATTTTTTCTTTGGCCCAATTATCGATTAGAAGATTTAGCTTGTATGAATCGTTATTGGTTTGATACCAATAATGGCAGTAATTTCAGTATATCAAGAATACATATGTATCCACGATTCAGAATTCTTTAAATTCTTTAATTATATTAATAGTATATAATAAATATAAATATAACATAGTATATTTCCTCTATATCTTATATCTATTTTTCTTTATCGAAAAAACATTTTCTTTCCTGAATAGGAAAATCTTAAAAAAAAGGGGGATCGTTCCTTTTTATCCAAATCAAATTTTCAATTTGATTTGGATAGAAAAAATTCTATATGAAGAAATGAGAAATTTTTTTGTACTAAATTCAAATAACTGCAAATAATACGTATAATAAATATTTTTATTTTTCCTGATCGGTAAAATTCGCGAAAAAGAAAAAAAAAAGAAAATTTTGTTTTTATGGTCAAAAATTCATTCATCTCGGCTATTCGACAAGAAAAAGAAAAAAACTGTGGATCTGTTGAATTTCAAGTATTCAGTTTCACTGATAAGATACAAAGACTTACTTCACATTTAAAATTATATAAAAAAGATTTTTTATCACAAAGAGGTCTACGAAAAATTCTGGGAAAACGTCAACGGCTGTTGGATTATTTGTCAAAGAAAAATCGAGTACGTTATAAGAAATTGATTAACCAGTTGGGTATTCGGGAGTCAAAAACTCGTTAATTTTAAGTTTAAGATTGGTTTTAATTTTTTCTTTAGTTATTAAATTTTGCATTTTGATCAACTTCATTTTGCTAAATTCATGGAATACTGAATTGAATTAAGGAAGAAAAGTTATGACTGTACCAGCTACAAGAAAGGATCTCATGATAGTGAATATGGGTCCTCACCACCCATCAATGCATGGTGTTCTTCGACTAATTGTTACTCTCGATGGTGAAGATGTTATTGATTGTGAACCCATATTGGGTTATTTACATAGAGGGATGGAAAAAATAGCGGAAAATCGAACAATTATACAATATTTGCCTTATGTAACACGGTGGGATTATTTAGCCACTATGTTCACAGAAGCAATAACAGTAAATGCACCAGAACGATTAGAAAGCGTTCAAGTACCTAAAAGAGCTAGTTACATTAGAATAATTATGCTAGAACTGAGTCGTATAGCTTCTCATTTATTATGGCTTGGACCTTTTATGGCAGATATCGGTGCACAGACTCCCTTTTTCTATATTTTCAGAGAAAGGGAATTGTTATATGATCTATTCGAAGCCGCTACAGGTATGCGAATGATGCATAATTATTTCCGTATTGGGGGAGTTGCTACCGATTTACCTTATGGCTGGATAGAGAAATGTTTGGATTTTTGCGATTATTCTTTAACAGGAATTGTTGAATATCAAAAACTTATTACGCGTAATCCTATTTTTTTGGAACGAGTTGAAGGAGTGGGCATTATTGGTGGAGAGGAGGCAATAAATTGGGGTTTATCAGGACCAATGTTACGGGCTTCCGGAATCCAATGGGATCTTCGTAAAGTTGATAGTTATGAGTGTTACAATAAATTTAATTGGGAAGTCCAATGGCAAAAAGAAGGAGATTCGCTAGCTCGTTATTTAGTACGAATCGGTGAAATGAAGGAATCTATAAAAATTATTCAACAGGCTCTAGAAGGAATTCCTGGAGGACCTTATGAGAATTTAGAAGTCCGACGTTTTAATAAAGCAAAAAATTCCGAATGGAGTAATTTTGAATATAGATTTATTACTAAAAAACTTTCACCCAATTTTGAATTGTCGAAGCAAGAACTTTATGTGAGAGTAGAAGCCCCAAAAGGAGAATTAGGAATTTATTTGATAGGAGATAGTAGTGTTTTCCCTTGGAGATGGAAAATTCGTCCACCCGGTTTTATCAATTTGCAAATTCTCCCTCAACTAGTTAAAAGAATGAAATTGGCAGATATCATGACGATATTAGGTAGTATAGATATCATTATGGGAGAAGTTGATCGTTGAAATGATAATTGATATAACAGAAGCGGAAATACAAGCTATAAATTCTTTTTCTAGATCGGAATCTTTAAAAGAAGTCTATGGACTCATATGGATCTTTGTTCTTATTTTCACCCTTATATTGGGAATAACAATAGGGGTACTAGTAATTGTGTGGTTAGAAAGAGAAATATCTGCAGCAATACAACAACGCATTGGGCCTGAATATGCCGGTCCATTGGGAATTCTTCAAGCTATAGCAGATGGAACCAAATTAGTTTTTAAAGAAGATCTCCTCCCATCTAGAGGAGATATTCGTTTGTTCAGCGCGGGACCGTCTATAGCGGTCATATCTGTTCTACTAAGTTATTTAGTAATTCCTTTTGGATATCACCTTGTTTTGACCGATCTTAGTATAGGCGTTTTTTTATGGATCTCCATTTCAAGTATTGCCCCTATTGGACTTCTTATGTCAGGATATGGATCGAATAATAAATATTCTTTTTCAGGTGGTCTACGGGCTGCTGCTCAATCTATCAGTTATGAAATACCATTAACTCTATGTGTGTTATCAATATCTCTACGTGTGATTCGGCAGAACATTATTATTTTCCCTCTTTTCTAGAACTAGAAATAGAATAAAGAAATTGAATATATTATATTCAATGGATATTTTCTTTTTTTATTTATCATTAGGGTTGATGAATTAAGCTAGATAGTTAGATGAGTAAAAGCAAACTGCTTATAAATTTGCAGTAAGAGGATTAAATCTCATTCCCTATGTACGAGAATAGAAACATAAGCAGTATAAACTGTTTACCCCAAGGTTAAGATTCTTTGACCAATTATCAGATCTTGAAGCGGGTACAAAAGGTCACCCGTATGGGGTTTCTACTACTGTCTTGTATTTATTACCATACTGGAGATCAATAAAAAATCAGTGGACAGTTAGGAACACCAAGGTACACAAAAGATTAGTAATGAAGATAATTTTAGATAAAAAAAAAAAAGATTTTTTTGCATAAAGCTTTGGATAAAATGAATCATAATGAGGACTTTAAGTTGGTAGAAATGACCAAGTAGTACTTCTCCACGATTCCGATCTCGAGTATGCTCCTATTCATTGATTAAAGAAATGACTATAAAAAACGAATTAATCCTTTATTTTTTTTTTTCAGAGTACCTCCTCCCCTCTGAGAAAGAAGAATAGGACAGGAGCAAAAGAAATAGAATGCAAAATATTGAATGGGAAAAATGAAACAAAAAAATACGATACAGGATATTTATTTCTTATTTCTTTTCCCCATTCAATATTCATATCTACTATATACATACATGGAGTTCTTAATCATAAATTTGGAATTAATGATCAATTCTTTCTAACTAATTCTTTCTTTAGAGTTATTGATAAAACCTAATTTATTGATATAACGAGTATTTTATTTAAGGATTAAGTTATTACCGAATAAAGAGAAATTGAAATTTTAATGGAAAAGATCAATTCGGAAGCGCTTTTTTATTCTAGCAAACGGAATTTTGTTGGTCTAATTTTGGACTTCCCGGTATTAGAATTTGAATCGAAAAATTACAATAATACCAAACAAGTACTTACATTTATTTGTGACCATAAAGGAGCCGTATGAAGCTGAGGTCTCATGTACGGTTTTGAAATAGCGATATGAACAGTAATGTTATTATCGACTATGATTATCTAACAGTTCAAGTACAGTTGATATAGTTGAGTCACAGTCAAAATATGGTTTTTGGGGGTGGAATCTGTGGCGTCAGCCTATAGGGTTTGTTGTTTTTCTAATTTCTTCTCTAGCAGAATGTGAGAGATTACCTTTTGATTTACCAGAAGCAGAGGAGGAATTAGTAGCAGGTTATCAAACAGAATATTCGGGTATTAAATATGCTCTATTTTACCTTGCTTCTTACCTAAATTTATTAGTTTCTTCATTATTTATAACAGTTCTTTACTTAGGCGGGTGGAATTTCTCTATTCCGTATATATCTATTCCTGAATTTTTCGGAATAAATAAAATGACAGGAGTTTTTGGAATAACAATTGGTATATTTATTACATTAGCTAAAGCTTATTTGTTTTTGTTCATTCCTATCATAGCAAGATGGACTTTACCTAGACTGAGAATGGACCAACTTTTAAATTTTGGATGGAAATTTCTTTTACCTATTTCTCTGGGTAATCTATTATTGACAACTTCTTCCCAACTTATTTACCTATAAAGAATAGAATAAGATAACGATATTCTCCATTCATAACTGATCTTAAACAAGAGAAAGAAACATCAAATTATTCACGGAGATCTACAATATGTTCCCTATGGTGACCGGGTTCATAAATTTTGGTCAACAAACAATACGGGCGGCAAGGTACATTGGTCAAAGTTTCATAATTACCCTATCCCATACAAATCGTTTACCTGTAACTATTCAATATCCTTATGAAAAATCGATCACATCAGAACGTTTCCGCGGTAGAATTCATTTTGAATTTGATAAATGTATTGCTTGTGAGGTATGTGTTCGTGTATGTCCCATAGATCTACCCGTTGTTGATTGGAGGTTTAAAAGAGAGATTAAAAAGAAACAATTGTTTAATTATAGTATTGATTTTGGAGTCTGTATATTTTGTGGTAATTGTGTCGAGTATTGTCCAACAAACTGTTTATCAATGACTGAAGAATATGAACTTTCAACTTATGATCGTCACGAATTAAATTATAATCAAATTGCATTAGGTCGGTTACCAATGTCAGTAATTGGAGATTACACAATTCAAACAATTATGAATTCCAGTCAAATCAAAATGGATAAAGATAAACCCCTTGATTCAAGAACGATTACTGATTACTAATATTTTTTTATATAAAGATAAACAGAAACAAGTCTTCTTTTTTTTTATGAGAACCTAAAAAACTTATCTTATTAACTATTGATTATTGAGAATCATTCTTTGATTTAAACTGTGAATATGTATTTTCTTAATTATTTTAAAATATTAAAAATTATAATCTTTAAAAGAAAAAAGAAAAGATTAGCCGATAATTTTAATAACTTTATCTATATCCACAGTAATCCATCCATATTAAGATTTAATTGCATTAAAAACTCATCATATATAAGAAAAAAAAAATAAGGGGAACACCCCTCTCTTTCCTGGACTATTTAGTAAGGTCATGAAACATTTTGACTGATTTTTCTCTTATACATAATGGATTTACCTGGACCAATACATGATATACTTGTAGTATTTCTGGGATCATTTCTTATATTAGGAGGTCTAGGAGTAGTATTGTTTACTAATCCAATTTATTCCGCCTTTTCGTTGGGATCGGTTCTTGTTTGTATATCCTTATTCTATATTTCATCAAACTCCTTTTTTGTAGCTGCCGCCCAGCTTCTTATTTATGTGGGAGCCATAAATGTCTTAATCATATTTGCTGTTATGTTCGTGAATGGTTCAGAATATTCTAATGACTCCTATCTTTGGACTATTGGAGATGGAGTCACTTCACTGGTTTGTATAAGTATTCTTTTTTCACTAATTACTACTATTGCAGATACGTCATGGTACGGAATTATTTGGACTACAAGATCAAATCAGATTATAGAGCAAGACTTTATAAACAACGTTCAACAAATTGGAATTCATTTATCAACAGATTTTTATCTTCCGTTTGAACTAATTTCTATAATTCTTTTAGTTTCTTTGATAGGTGCAATTACTATGGCTCGTCAATAATAAATAGTTTAGTTAGAATAAAAAAAAAATTAGTTTAATCTACTGTCAATATTCCCTTTTTTATGTAATCGCTTGATTCTATTCTAGTCAATCAACTTGGTTGAATTTTTGTTCATATTGAAACGAATCGAGGTTCATCAGGAGTTAGTCAATCATGTTCGAACATGTACTTTTTTTGAGTGTCTATTTATTTGCAATCGGTATCTATGGATTGATCACAAGTCGAAACATGGTTAGAGCACTTATGTGTCTTGAACTTATACTAAATTCGGTTAATATTAATCTCGTACTATTTTCTGATATATTTGATAGTCGCCAATTAAAAGGCGAGATTTTCTCAATCTTTATTATAGCGATTGCAGCGGCGGAAGCTGCTATTGGGCTAGCTATTGTTTCGTCGATCTATCGTAACAGAAAATCAACTCGTATTAATCAATCAAGTTTGTTGAAAAATTAGCCATAACTATAATATAAATACATATAAATAGAATATATATATAGAAATTATAGAAAAAACTTTCTATAAAATATCATTTCAGTGTCTTTTATATATTTATTTACAAATAATACTAATATGTATAGTAATATTTCAATATATATTTATATTGAAATATTGACGATCCATTAGTCAACGTGAAGTTGCACGTGTGATTCATGCGACTCATATGATCATGGTTGTTGAAAGATAAATCAAAGTCTCTTGGTCTTCTGATGAACAGATTTATAAAAATTTTGATTCTTAAGATTTTTTTTGATAAATCATTGATTCATCTGGTTTCTATATATAAAGAAAATATAAATATATAATAAATTATATAATTATAAATTTATTATTATTTTTTTTTTTTACTTTACCAGATCGAAAATTTTTTATGTTCAAAACTGGAATTTATAGACCCAATGTCACATTCAGTAAAAATTTATGATACATGTATAGGGTGCACTCAATGTGTACGAGCCTGCCCCACAGATGTATTGGAAATGATACCTTGGGACGGATGTAAAGCTAAGCAAATTGCTTCCGCGCCAAGAACGGAAGACTGTGTAGGTTGTAAAAGATGTGAATCTGCCTGTCCAACAGATTTTTTGAGTGTCCGTGTTTATTTATGGCATGAAACAACTCGCAGCATGGGTCTATCTTATTGATACGTTATAATAAATTCCACTTGAATCATTTGATTCCTTTTTACCGACAAAAGCCCGTGCTCAAAAGAATATATTTTATTGAGCACGGGCTTTTTGGTCAAAACGCATCTTGTCTTTATCACGAGTTATTTCCCTTGGTTAACAATACTTGTAGTTTTGCCAATATTCGCGGGTTCCTCAATTTTCTTTCTCCCTCATAAAGGGAATAAGGTATTTAGATGGTATACAATATGTATTTGTTTATTAGAACTCCTTATAACAACCTATGTCTTCTGTTATCATTTCCAATTGGATGATCCATTAATTCAATTAGAAGAGGATGCTAAATGGATAAATGTTTTCAATTTTCACTGGAGACTGGGAATCGACGGACTTTCCATAGGACCTATTTTACTAACAGGATTTATCACTACTTTAGCTACTTTAGCAGCTTGGCCTGTTACTCGAAATTCGCGATTGTTCTATTTCCTGATGTTAGCAATGTACAGTGGTCAAATAGGATTATTTTCTTCTAGAGATCTTTTACTTTTTTTTATCATGTGGGAGTTAGAATTAATTCCTGTTTACTTACTTTTATCTATGTGGGGAGGAAAGAAACGTTTGTACTCGGCTACAAAGTTTATTTTGTACACTGCGGGGGGTTCCATTTTTCTCTTAATAGGAGTTCTAAGTATGGGTTTATATGGTTCCAATGAACCAACATTGGATTTTGACAGATTAGGTAATCAGTCATATCCTGTGACATTAGAAATAATATTCTATTTGGGCTTCCTTATTGCTTATGCTGTCAAATCACCGATTATACCCCTACATACATGGTTACCAGATACCCATGGAGAAGCACATTACAGTACATGTATGCTTCTAGCGGGAATCTTATTAAAAATGGGAGCATATGGATTGATTCGTATCAATATGGAATTATTACCACATGCTCACTCTATATTTTCCCCCTGGTTAGTGATAGTGGGGGCAATCCAAATAATTTATGCAGCTTCAACCTCGCTTGGTCAACGTAATAAAAAAAAAAGAATAGCCTATTCTTCTGTATCGCACATGGGTTTCACAATTATAGGAATTGGTTCTATAACCGACATGGGACTCAACGGAGCCATTTTACAAATACTCTCTCATGGATTTATTGGTGCTGCACTTTTTTTCTTGGTAGGAATGAGTTGTGATAGAATACGTCTTGTTTATCTCGACGAAATAGGGGGAATATCCATTCCAATGCCAAAAATATTTACCATGTTTAGTAGTTTCTCGATGGCTTCTCTTGCATTGCCGGGAATGAGTGGTTTTGTTGCGGAATTAGTAGTATTTTTTGGACTAATTACCAGTCCAAAATATCTTTTAATGCCAAAAATATTAATTACCCTTGTAATGGCAATTGGAATGATATTAACTCCTATTTATTTGTTATCTATGTTACGGCAAATGTTCTATGGATACAATTTTTTCAATGTTCTAAACTCAAATTTCGTGGATTCTGGACCACGAGAACTATTTGTTTCAATCTGTATCCTTTTACCCGTAATAGGAATTGGTATTTATCCCGATTTCGTTCTTTCTTTATCAGTTGACAAGATACAAGCTATCCTATCTAATTATTTTCATAGATAGTTTTTTTTCTTAATGAGATAGAAAGTCTTATAATTTTCAATTATAATATTTTTGAAACTATTCGCTGTACAACAAAAAAAATAATAAAGTGAATTAGAAAGATGTATCCCAAGTTTTTAAGAACTGTTTGAATTAAGATTCAAACAGTTCTTAAAAACTCACACAAATTTTCGTTATATATGTCTTACTTAATTCCGCATGTAATTTCTACAATTTAATTAGATTTTATGTGAATGAACCATAACTATGTAGACCTATTCCTAATAGATTGATCCCAAAATAGCATATCCAAATTATAAGAAATCCTATAGAAGCTACAAGTGCCGAATTCGTACCGTGCAAACTTTGATTTGTTCTAGTATGTGAATAAATCGCGAATATGGTCCAAGTAATAAATGCCCAAGTTTCCTTGGGGTCCCAATTCCAATAAGACCCCCATGCTTCGTTAGCCCATACTGCTCCAGAAAGAATACCTATGGTTAAAAAGGTAAACCCTAAACTAATAACACGATAACTCCAATAATCCAAACGCTGAATTAATTGATATTTATAATAATTTGGAAATGAAAGAAAAGAAGTGCTTTTAACAACACTTCTTTTTTCGTTCAAGTATTCGATCTTCCCAAAGAAAAATGACTTAATTAATATTAATAAATTTTTGCTTCTAAAAAAAATATCGATGTTTTTTCGAAATGTAATGACTAAAAAAGCGACTGATAATAACGAACCACATAAAAGAGCCGCATAGCTCAATAACATCATACTTACATGCATCATTAACCACTGAGATTGTAGAGCAGGTACTAATATTACTGATTGATGCATTTTACTTGAAAGACCAGATGTAGCGAAACCTTGAGTAAAAATGGCACTTGGCGCGGTTATTGTGCTTAAATCATTTTTTTGATTCCATAGCTTGGAAACCATATGAATAATGGAAAAACCCCACGAAAGGAAGATTAATGACTCGTATAAATTACTTAATGGAAAATGTCTCGAAGAAATCCAACGAATAACTAATAATCCTGTTAGAGAAAAAAAAGTAGCTAGCATTCCTTTTTCCGACGAATGGCGTAATCCGATGATTTCATGAACTGATAGAATCATCAAATGAATCGCAATCACAATTGAAACGATCGAAAAAGAGAGATGAGTTAATATATGTTCTAAAGTCGCAAATATCATACATAAAAAGGGTCTCATTACAGAATTGAAATCGGGAATTAAATACATTATAAGATCCATTCTATCTCTTTTAGAGTATGCCGCCACTCGGACTCGAACCGAGATGCTCTAGCACTGCTTCCTAAGAGCAGCGTGTCTACCAATTTCACCATAGCGGCTTACTTACTTGAAATAATAATAGTCAATTCATGTTGAATCGTCTAGATGTAGATTCTAGAATCCGATATAGTTATCCTTTAGGAAATGGATGAATAAGGGTTCTTTTAAACTCTTTTGTTTAAACTAAAGTATTCTTTTTATTTTTAATAACACTTAGAAAACTTAGAAAGATCTTTTTTATCAAAAAAAAAAAAAAGAAATATAAATTAAATAAATAGGATGATTTTATACATATAAAAATATAATTACTAAATTTAATAAATTAAATTAGAAATAAAAAGACTCGTTTTCTAAAAATAAAAATCTTGTTTTTAGTCTACTTTTTAATGTATTTAGTGTAATTTAATTAATTATTCTAATTATATAGTGATTATATAGAAAAAATATATATATATATATATATATAATATATATATTAATATTTGTTGTTTGTTATGTACATAATTTAAATATAGAATAATAATTAGTAAACAAAACAAATTTCATTTGATCTTGAGATAGACATATAATAAAACAGTTTTAATATTCATTATAATTACATTTTATTTCTTTTCCTAATGGAAAAAAAATTTCTACTGGGAAAAGAAATAAAATAATACTTAGAACCAAACTAGCAGACAGATAAGTTAATATTCGACATAAAATAGCTGCTAGTTCTAACTAATCTTGAGGAGGTAAATAAATACAAAAGTTAATGAAAAATTTTCATATTCTATATATGGGAAAGTTCTTTAAATCACGGAATTCAAATTATTCCAAGATTTTCTTATTTGTTTGCCGAACAAAAAAACTTTTTGAATTTCTCGTAGAAACTGACTTTGCTAAAGAAAAGGCTTTTATTGCAACTAAATTTCCTTTTTTCTTCCAAATATTTCTACGAATACGTTTTTTTGATATAGAAGTACGTTTTTTTGGAACTGCCATAAAAAAAAGAGTTCTTCCTTTTTATTGTTGTATGTGAAAGACATGTATTGATCAATATGGATCGTTTTTTTTTTAGTTTTAGTCATTTTTTATATTATATTTAATTTCGTCGATAATCTTTTTTTTAAAACAATACAAATATATTGTTTATATATACATGTGTGTTACATATATAATAAACTAGGAAAAAATAGAAGAAAAGAAAGAAAAATTTGAAAAGGAATTTTCTAGTAATTAATATGTTAAACAAGACATTCCGTTAGCTAAGAAAAGGAACTTTCATTTTACGTTTTTTTTTATTCAGTTCTAGAATATAAGAAGTGAGGATTTTTATAAGATTTCTGATATTTTCTTATCTTATTGGATTTCAATCCAATCAACCAATTCTTCTAGTAATTTTTAAAAATTACTAGAAGAATTGGTTGATTTATTGATGCAAACTATATATCTGTATCCATATTCTACTGATATTGGTATAGTTATTTTTGCTTACTTTTCTCACTTTTTCTTTGCTTACTTTTCTTACTTTTTCTTTGCTTACTATAGTATATGATATGGTTATATATTACTAGAATAGTATTCTAGTAATATATAACCATATCATATACTCCTTCTCTTTTTTTTATAAAAAAATATTTTTCGACTTCAAAAATGAATATTTTAGTTAAAAAATTAATAACTAAAAAATGGCTCTATATCGAGCTATTTGGATAAAGCATTTAAGCAACAATTTATAACTTTTTCAAATTTTTGAAATATCTGAAAAAAGTAAGAAAAATGTAAAATAAGAATATTTAAGGTTTCATATCTTTTTTTTTTTCATTTTTTTATTGTTTTCTTCAAAAGCAATAAAAAAAAAGCAATAAAAATTGGTGAATTGGAAACAATTATAAGAAAAAAACGAAAATTTGTGTTTTTTATGGAACATACATATAAATATGCATGGATAATACCTTTTCTTCCATTTCCTATTACTATGTTAATAGGATTTGGACTTCTACTTATTCCTGCAGCAACAAAAAATATTCGACGTATGTGGGCTTTTCCGAGTGTTTTGATGCTAACTATAGTTATGGTATTTTCTGTTAATCTTTCTATTCAGCAAATAAACGGAAATTTTATCTATCAATATCTATGGTCTTGGACTGTCAATAATGATTTTTCTTTAGAGTTCGGACACTTGATTGATCCGCTTACTTCTATTATGCCAATATTAATTACTACTGTTGGAATCATGGTTCTTATTTATAGTGATAATTATATGTCTCATGATCGAGGATATTTGAGATTTTTTGCTTATATGAGTTTTTTCAATACTTCTATGTTGGGATTAGTTACTAGTTCTAATTTAATACAAATTTATATTTTTTGGGAACTTGTAGGAATGTGTTCCTATTTATTAATAGGCTTTTGGTTCACACGACCAATTGCAGCAAGTGCTTGTCAAAAAGCTTTTGTAACCAATCGTATAGGGGATTTTGGTTTATTATTAGGAATTTTAGGATTTTATTGGATAACGGGGAGTTTAGAATTTCGAGATTTGTTCGAAATAGTTACTAAATTAATTCATAATAATGGAGTAAATTCTTTATTTATTACTCTTTGTGCTTCTTTTTTATTCCTCGGCGCAGTTGCTAAATCTGCACAATTCCCCCTTCACATATGGTTACCTGATGCTATGGAAGGACCCACTCCCATTTCGGCTCTTATACATGCTGCTACTATGGTAGCAGCAGGAATTTTTCTTGTAGCTCGTCTTCTTCCTCTTTTCATAGTCATACCTTACATAATGAATCTTATTTCCTTAATAGGTATAATAACAGTATTATTAGGAGCTACTTTGGCTCTTGCTCAAAGAGATATTAAAAGAAGTTTAGCTTATTCTACCATGTCTCAATTGGGTTATATTATATTAGCTCTGGGTATAGGTTCTTATAGGGCTGCTTTATTCCATTTGATCACTCATGCCTATTCGAAAGCTTTATTGTTTTTAGGATCTGGATCCATTATTCATTCAATGGAATCCATTGTTGGATTTTCACCAGATAAAAGTCAAAATATGGTTCTTATGGGAGGGTTAACAAAATATATTCCAATTACAAGAATTACTTTTTTATTAGGTACACTTTCTCTTTGTGGTATTCCACCTCTTGCTTGTTTTTGGTCGAAAGACGAAATTCTTAATGATAGTTGGTTGTATTCACCAATTTTCGCAATAATCGCTTCATTTACAGCAGGATTCACTGCATTTTATATGGTTCGAATGTATTTACTTACCTTTGATGGACATTTGCGTATTCATTTTCAAAATTACAGTAGCGCTCAAAATAGTTCTTTCTATTCAATATCTTTATGGGGAAAAGAAGTACCAAAAGCAATAAAAAAAAAATTACTGTTTTCAACAATGAATACTAAGGTTTCTTTTTTTTCAAAAAATACATATCAAATTGAAAATGTTTTTCAAAATAGAGTACGATACTTTAGTACTTACTTTAGAAATAAATATACTTATATCTATCCTCACGAGTCGGACAATACTATGTTATTTCCCATGCTTATATTGGTATTATTTACTTTATTGATTGGATCAATCGGAATTGATTTTGGTGGACTAGATCCTGATCTATTGTCAAAGTGGTTAACTCCATCTACAAAATTTTTCTATCAAAATGAGCCTTCGGATTTTTATGATTTTTTTAAAAATGCAGTTTTTTCAGTAAGTATAGCCTTTTTTGGATTATTTATAGCATCCATTTTATATGGATCTGTTTATTCATCTCTACAGAATTTGAGTTTAGTCAATTCATTTGTGAAGAAGAGCCGCACGATAATTTTATTCGACCTAATAAAAAATGTGATATATAACTGGTCATATAATCGTGGTTATATAGATATTTTTTATACTAAGATTTTTACTGGAAATGTAAGAGAATTAGCTAAACTAGTTCAGTTTTTTGATAGACATATAATTGATGGAATGATAAATGGGATTGGTGTTATTAGTTTCTTTATAGGTGAAGGGATTAAATATATGGGAAGTGGGCGAATTTCGTCTTATCTATTCTTGTATTTTTCTTTTGTATTCATTTTTTTATTACTTTTTTTATTTATATAAATAAATATGTATATGAGATTAGATTTTTTCCTTTATTGGGGCATATATAAAAAAAATATTGTGCCATTTCATTTCGTATAGCATTTTCAAACCTATCATTTTTTAAATATCTCAATGGGCGGTTCCATCGTTTATAATCGAAAAGAAAAGTTACAATAGGTTTTTCAAACCAAAAATAAGTTTTCTCTTCTTTAAGTTTTCCCAATTCCCAATTATCTTGATGGATATCAAGATAAGAATCTTCGTAAACCGGGCTATCTTTGTCTTCTTTAGTGGATCCCTCTTGTTCCTGTTTCGTCTTCTTCGTTTCGTAAGTTGTTTCTACATCGCTTTCTTCCGTTTCTGAGGTTTCTTTCAGTTTCTTAGTACCAATAGGCGATGGCATTCTGCCTAAATAGTAGACACAGGTGATAAATAAGAGAATACTAAAGATTCTAGCCATAGAATTTCTCAATTCTGACACAAGGTACTTATTAGATCGAATCAAATGATTTTGCCGTATCCAGAATAATACCAATCCAACCCATTTCATGAA